ATCACTGTTCCCATACAGTTAGAACTATCTATGGAATCTTAGGTATCAAAATTTGGATATTTGTAAACCAAGAATGAGAAAATAAGAATAATGGAACTTTCTTTCTCTCGCCATTATGCTCATCAATAGAGCAAATTTAGAAAATATTTTCTTATTTTTTTTTAATCAAAGAAAAACGAACAATTAGAATTCTATAAGGTTGAATAAAAATTTGATTTATCCTTTATTTAAATTTAATTTAAATTTTAGTATAATTGCTATGCTCAGTGTGTGACTCGTTAGTTTTTTCTTTAGAATTGAGAATTGAGACTGAAAAGAAAAATAGGTTGACCACACTATAAACTTAATAACTATCAAAACTAAAGAAACTCAAAACTCATAACCAACTTATTGCTTCGTATTGTCTAGATCCCAAGAAACAGTTACTATATGACTGAATCAATCATATAGTTGTAGCAACTGAAATCCTTTTCATAAAAAAGAAATCTGATTCTGAATTGTGAAAAAAAAGGGATGTGGAAAAAGGAAGGGTGATAGAAAGAGAGAATAAAGATCTAAATGATATTAAAAGATATATGATTCCCATATGTATGGTTTATGAAGAATTACCCCATAAAAAAGGCAGTGTTATAAAGCATCAACATTAATATACAATAAAAATATAATAATATTAATAATATAAAGAATTAAAGAATCTAATCTATATGGTAATCAATATGGATAATATGGATAATATAGTCTATTATATATGTAAGTATGTAATTAAGATAGAAAAAGAAAGAATCTAAATAATAGAAAATAAAATAGAGAAAAATTGAATTGAGCTTCGGGTTAATAAAAACTGAGGAGATTGACTCGGAAACAAATAACAGATTCTGTTGAGAGCTCCATTGCAGAGTTCAGGCCTAAGTATTAATAGAGAAGTTATGGGAACGATGGAACCTGTGATTACATAGGATTTTCTTGAAAACAAATCAATCCTAAGGATTCATTGGGTAGGATGGCGGAATGAACCAAGAAAAAATGGATTTCTTCTGAATGGTCATGAATTGACCCTATAAATGAAGGATAAAAGAGTTAATATTCGCCCGCGAAACCTTTTTTTTTTATTTTTATTTCATTTATTGGATGACTATTGGCGTGATTAAATAGAGGTAAAGAAAAAGACTTTAGAGATTTTGCTAAAAGAAAGAAGCATTCTTTTTATCTATATTCTTTATATATATATACACGTCTAGTTATCTAGTTATATATACAGCCTACCTATGTAACAAATTCAATCTAAAAAAATTAGTATATTCTTTCTTTTGTCTTTTTATAGAATAAAATACATATTTCTATGTAATATGTAATTTTATTGAATCATTTCATTCGTGAGGAGCTGGATGAGAAGAAATTCTCATGTCCGGTTCTGCAGTAGAGATGGAATTCAGAAACAACCATCAACTATAACCCTAAAAGAACCAGATTTCGTAAACAACATAGAGGTAGAATGAAGGGAATATCTTGCCGAGGCAATCATATTTGTTTTGGCAGATACGCTCTTCAGGCACTTGAACCTGCTTGGATCACAGCTAGACAAATAGAAGCAGGGCGAAGAGCAATGACACGATATGCGCGTCGTGGTGGAAAGATATGGGTACGTATCTTTCCCGACAAACCTGTTACTGTAAGACCTACAGAAACACGTATGGGTTCGGGCAAAGGATCCCCCGAATATTGGGTATCCGTTGTTAAACCGGGCCGAATAATTTATGAAATGAGTGGAGTATCTGAAGCTGTAGCCAAAGCTGCTATGGAAATAGCTGCATGCAAAATGCCTATACGAACTCAATTTGTTATTTCAGGATAGGTAAACAAAAGTAAAAGAAGAAGGAGTATTAAGAATAAAAAAACAACTACGGATTTCTTTATCTCTGGACAGACAATATTTCTTTTTTCCATTATCTTGAAATAAGAGATTAAAATAAAAATGATATGATTCAACCCCAGACCCTTTTGAATGTAGCGGATAACAGTGGAGCTCAAAAATTAATGTGTATTCGAATCATAGGAACTGGTAATCACCGATATGCTCATCTTGGCGATGTTATTGTTGCTGTAATCAAAGAAGCAGTGCCCAATATGCCTTTAGAAAGATCAGAAATAATTAGAGCTGTGATTGTACGCACATGTAAAGAACTCAAACGTGACAACGGCATGATAATACGATATGATGACAATGCAGCGGTTATCGTTGATCAAGAAGGAAATCCAAAAGGAACTCGAATTTTTGGTGCAATTGCTCGAGAATTGCGACAGTTGAATTTTACTAAAATCGTTTCATTAGCACCCGAAGTCTTATAGATGAAAATAGGATATATCCTATCTTTCTATCTATATATAGAATAGAATATTAGAATATCTGAAATAGATCCGATTAATAGATTGTGTGTGTCTCATGTATATATTTGAAATTTCTAATAATTTTTGAGAATCTATAAGAATCTATAATAATTAAAAAAAAATTCAATAAAAAATAAAACAAAAAAGAAGCATGTTGACTATATCAAAATTAGGAGGCACCAATAACTATAGTTCGTCATGGGTAGGGACATTATTGCCGATATAATAACTTCTATAAGAAATGCTGACATAGATCAAAAGGGAAGAGTTAAGATAGTATCTACTAATATCACTAAAAACATTGTGAAAATACTTTTACGAGAAGGTTTTATTGAAAACGTTCGAAAACATCAAGAAAGTCAAAAAAATTTCTTAGTTTCAACCTTACGACATAGAAAGAATAGGAAAGGTAAGAAAATAAATTTAAAGCGTATCAGCCGACCTGGTCTACGAATATATTCCAACTATCAACAAATTCCTAAGATTTTAGGTGGAATAGGAATTGTAATCCTTTCTACTTCTCGAGGTATAATAACAGATCGAGAAGCTCGATTAGAAAAAATTGGAGGAGAAATTTTGTGTTATATATGGTAATTCTCCTAGGATACCCTAAATTTCTCTCGAACTTACTATTTGTAAAATAGAGAGGAGAAGTGAATTATAGAACTCTTCCTCTATTAGTTAATACTTAAAGGGGGTTCCCTGGAATGAAAGAACAGAAATTGATTCATGAGGGTTTAATTACTGAATCACTACCCAACGGGATGTTCCGAGTTCGATTAGATAATGAAGATCTAATTCTAGGTTATATTTCAGGGAGAATCCGGCGCAGTTTTATACGTATACTACCCGGAGATAGAGTCAAAATCGAAATGAGTCGTTATGATTCAACCAGGGGACGTATAATTTATAGACTTCGCAAAAAAGATTCGAACGATTAGATCATTCTTTTAAACATCCTTTTCGTAGAGATATAATTAAAAGTTCAAAAATGCAATAAACTGATTTTTGTTAAAAAAAATGGATTTAGAATGAAAGTAAGGAATGATAAATATGAAGATAAGGGCTTCTGTTCGTAAAATTTGTGAAAAATGTCGCTTGATTCGTAGGCGGGGACGAATTATAGTTATTTGTTCCAATCCGAAACATAAACAGAGACAGGGGTAAAGAACTTTTTCATTTTTTTTTGAAAAGAAAATCCATGTACATGTAAAAAGAAATAAGAGAAAGGATTCGTTTTCATATGAAATGGATATCCTCGTCTCTTTTTGTAGATTTCTGATTCTTTATTTCTTTTATTCTTATTTATTATAAATATAATAAAATATGACATAATAAAATATGACAAAACCTATAGCAAAAATTAGTTTACGTAAGAATGCACGTATTGGTTCAAATAAGAATGAACGTAGAATACCAAAAGGAGTTATTCATGTTCAAGCGAGTTTCAATAATACTATTGTAACTATTACAGACGTACGAGGTCGGGTGGTTTCTTGGGCTTCCGCAGGTACTTCTGGATTCAGAGGCACAAGAAAAGGAACACCCTATGCTGCTCAAGCCGCGACATTTAATGCTATTCGTACATTAGTTGATCAGGGTATGCAACGAGCAGAAGTTATGATAAAAGGTCCAGGTCTCGGAAGAGATGCGGCATTACGAGCCATTCGTAGAAATGGGATACTATTAAGTTTCGTACGTGATGTAACACCCATGCCGCATAATGGATGTCGCCCCCCTAAAAAAAGACGTGTGTAGAAATAAAAATTCAAGAGATTCCAAGAGAAATAAATGATTCAATGATTCTGATCCAATAATTATAAATAAAAGAAAAATAAGAGTATGGTTCGAGAAGACGTAGTAGGATCCACTCGAACACTACAGTGGAAATGTGTTGAATCAAGAGTAGACAGCAAGCGTCTTTATTATGGTCGTTTCGTTCTGTCCCCGCTTATGAAAGGTCAAGCCGATACCATAGGTATTGCCATGCGAAGGGCTTTACTTGGAGAAATAGAAGGAACATGTATCACACGTGCAACATCTGAAAATGTGCTGCATGAATATTCTACGATAGCAGGTATTGAAGAATCAGTACATGAGATTTTACTCAATTTGAAAGAGATTGTATTGAGAAGTAATCTTTATGGAGTTAGAAACGCATCCATTTGCGTCAGGGGTCCCAAATACATAACAGCTCAAGATATCATCTCACCACCTTCTGTAGAAATAGTTGACACGACACAGCATATAGCTAACCTGACAGAACCAATTGATTTGTGTATTGAATTACAAATCAAGAGAGATCGCGGATATCGTATGAAATCCACAAATGACTCTCACGATGGAAGTTATCCTATAGATATTGTATCTATGCCTGTTCGAAATGCGAATCATAGTATTCATTCTTATGGGAATGAGAATGAAAAACAAGAGATACTCTTTATAGAAATATGGACGAATGGAAGTTTAACTCCTAAAGAAGCACTTTATGAAGCTTCTCGTAATTTGATTGATTTATTGATTCCTTTTCTACATGCAGAGGAAAAGGACATGAATTTCAAGGAAAATGAAAACAGATGGAATCTACCCCTTTTTTCCTTTCAAGACAAATTCACTAATCTCAAGAAAAACAAAAAAGGAATTCCATTGACATGTATTTTTATTGACCAATCAGAATTGTCTTCTAGGACCTATAATTGTCTCAAAAGATCCAATATACATACATTATTGGACCTTTTGAGTCACAGTCAAGAAGATCTTATGAAAATGGAATATTTTCGCACAGAAGATGTAAAACAGATATTGAGCACTGTACAGAAGCATTTTGCAATAAATTTACTTAAGAAAAAGTTATAATTTTAAATCCATTGGATTCTTTTCATTTTTTCTTTTTTATAAAGAAAAAAATAGAATAAGTTTTGAATCTCCGACATAGTCCATATATTTGCAGAATAGATCATAAAAAGATTGATGTATCTAAGGAAGATCCTGAAGGGGATCTTCCTTAGATATCTATGTTGTGGTATTTAACGGTTAATCAATTTGAAAAAGACCTAAAGTTAAGGATTTCTCAATAGGTAAAGTTGCTCCAATCCCTAACCAAAGAGCTACTGCGGTACCGATCAAAAAGACTGTTGTGGCTACTGGACGACGAAATGGATTTTGGAATTTATTGACATTCTCCAAAAAAGGTACTGTCAATAATCCTATTGGTACTGAAACCATTAAAAGAACACCCAATAACTTATTGGGTACTGTGCGAAGTATTTGAAATACGGGAAAGAAGTACCATTCGGGTAATATTTCCAACGGAGTTGCAAATGGATCCGCCGGTTCACCAATCATTGATGGCTCTAGAACTGCTAAGCCCACATTACATGCAATAGTACCTAGAATTACTACTGGAAAAATATATAAAAGATCATTGGGCCATGCGGGTTCTCCATAATAATTATGTCCCATCCCTTTAGCCAATTTAGCTCTTAATACAGGATCGTTCAAATCAGGTTTCTTTGTTATTTGGATAGGTGAATTCTTGTGAATCCATCCCCCAAAAGAACCGGACATGAGAATTTTTTATCATCCGGCTCGAGCAAGAATCAAAAGAATCATAGAAATAGATTCATAGAACATAAATAGGTTCATAGAAGATCTATATTTCATACATATCTACATAGATAATGTAGAATGATTCTATGTAAGAAAAGATTTATAAAATTACATTTCCCCAAGTTTCAACGATTCATTATTCATTGCAAAGAATTAAGTTCTGGCAACAAGAAAATGCTCAATATCCAAGTCGGCTTACAAATTCGATCATGATCAAGTGCTTTTTGGATTGTCTCATGTCTTTTGATTAGTATTTATCCCCACAATATCTTGATTGTATTACATACAAAAAGAAAAAATTTTTACTTGTTACTAATAAAATCTTAGCCCTTGTTCTTCCTTAGATCCCTTATTTAACTCCGATAGTATCATAGATCAGGGTTGATGCAGAGGAAATGAATGCATCTACATACTATAAAAACTTACTAAGATTACTGATTACTATCCAATTATACTATCAAATTAATTCTAATAAAAATTACTAAAAAGAAATCAAACAAAGTGAATAAATAGAACATTGGATCATTCCACATCACTTATTATAGGGATCTTACGGAGCCTTTTCATGCATGACAAGATTCGGGTATGATCATAGAAAATATTCTCCTCAAGTGAACCGGCCTATCCTATTATCCTATGCTATATAAAGGGATTGACGTGATGTGATGGTTGGATGCGGAGACACATTAAGTTGTGAATTCCAACGTGGCGGATAAAATCATATATCTGCACGGGCCAATCAATAGTTCAAGTCACACACTCCCATAATCCATCCTCTGTTTAGGAAAATATACTTCAACTATTCTATTCGTATCAAACTTCAGAATTGAATAGAAGTATCCAAATAACATGCCTTATTTTTAAACAATCCATATTTGTAGCAATGAAAGACTCTTGTCCCTCCCCGATATGATAAATTCCAAATATCTATGATCTGCCTTTTCTATAAAGGACCCGAAATACCTTGCTTACGTATCATTGGAAAGTGCATTAACATAAATATGGCAGTAAGAAGAGGTAATACAAAAGTATGTAAACTATAAAAACGAGTCAAAGTGGACTGGCCCACACTAGTACTTCCACGTAATAATTCTACCAAAGGTGATCCTATTATAGGAATAGCTTCAGGCACGCCTGTTACAATTTTGACTGCCCAATAGCCAATTTGGTCCCAAGGCAAAGAATAACCAGTTACGCCAAAAGATGCGGTCAATACAGCCAGAACTACCCCGGTAACCCAAGTTAATTCGCGGGGTTTTTTAAAACCACCTGTAAGATACACACGAAATACGTGTAAGATCATCATTAGAACCATCATACTTGCTGACCATCGATGAACTGATCGAATTAACCAACCAAAGTTGGCCTCAGTCATTATGTATTGAACAGAAGAAAAAGCCTCTGTAACAGTTGGACGATAGTAAAAGGTCATAGCAAAACCCGTAGCTACTTGTACTAAAAAACAGGTAAGCGTAATCCCCCCTAGACAATAAAATATGTTGACATGAGGAGGAACATATTTACTAGTTATATCATCTGCAATCGCTTGAATCTCGAGACGTTCCTCGAACCAATCATATACTTTATTGAGATAGGTAACCCAAGAAAGACTCCCCCTCTGAGAGCCGTATATGAGAATTTCATCTCGTACGGCTCAAGCCAAAACCCACAAAGACTAGTTTCAACGGATATGGAATATTGTTTCAAACTTCTTGTGGCTTAGCCGCTTGACTTGATTTGACCCAAAGATACGAAGTAAGAAAAATCCGGAATCTCTTCTTTGTGATGATAATGCCAAGAAATAAAATCTCAAGTTGGCTCATCCATCTTTTTTTATGTTAATCGTGACAGGCCTCTTGAATCTTCTCTTCCCTATCTTTTTTTTGATAGGAATTCTCTTGTTGAGACCCTATGAATCAATTGGAACCTCAGATTCATACTAGAACCACGATGATTTAATAAAAACAAAGCTAAACTCAAAAGGTTTTTGAGTAAAAAACATTTGATCATCACTTCTTCAATGAATGTAATAATAACTCAACAAAATCTATAGAAAAAGGTTTCTTTCGAAGAAAAAATTGATTAATTTAGAAAAATAAAAGACCTTTTTTCCATTTTTTTTTAATCCGGTTGCGAGGTATGAATAATAGGTATGAATCATAGTTCAAATAGTTCTTTTCTTGATCTATTCTATATAGTCCGTGCTCCAGAGACTACAATAAATATCTGACGGTAGAATCATCTTGATAGAGATGACAAATTCATTCTTTGTATTATCAATAGGATCAATTATAACAAGTCACACGCTCATATTCCGGAAATGAAATATCGAAACAAATAAATTTCACGATCGAACTACCAGAATGGTCTATAAATCCAAGTCTTAGGTAATCTTAAGTTAAATTAGTAAGTATTTTACTATTTTAAGCATTAAGTAAGTCTAAGTAAAATAATCTTTTTTGATTGAAAAACTAGGACTTCCTAATTTTTATGAACTAATTAATTGAAATTCCATCCAGTAAAACAGATGAATTATAAATTTCTAAAATAATAGATAGAAATATTGCAAATAGAGCCATTGCAACTCCCATAAGTGGTGTAGTCCCCCACCCTGGAGCTACTTTTCCATATTCCGAATTCAATGGTTTCAATAAACTCCCTACGCCAGTTCGTCTTGGCCCAGATCTAGAACTACTCTCAATGGTTTTTGTAGCCATAAAACCTCTTTCATCATGGGTTGAAATCTGTTGACTTTGTATACTATTATACTATTCCGTTGTAGTTGTAAATAAACGACATTATCGTGATCCTTTGTGATATCGAAAAAATGGAAACAGCAACCCTAGTCGCCATCTCCATATCCGGTTTACTTGTAAGCTTTACTGGGTATGCCTTATATACCGCTTTTGGGCAACCCTCTCAAAAATTAAGAGATCCCTTCGAAGAACATGGGGACTAGTTGAAGTAATGAGCCCCGATATTCATATTGGGGCTCATTACTTCAATGGAAAGAATGAAAAATCATTTTGTTTTTTTAGTTGGAACTTTAGGTGGTTCTCGAAAAAAGATAGCGAAAAAAATTATCCCTAAAGTCGAAACTAAAAGAAAAGTATAAACCAATGCTTCCATAGATTCGATCGTGGTTTACAATTATAGCTTCCACACCTATTCATTTTGGATCATTTACTAAAGAAATTCTAAATTTAGATTGACTAATTTACTATTACTATCTATATAGTATGTATATAGACTATATTATATATATATATATATATATATCTAGTAATATCTTAGATCTATTAGATTAATATATTCATAATGATAATGAATATATTAAGATATTAAGATTGAATATGAAATAGATAATAGATTAATTTAAGAATGAATATATTAAATTAAGAATGAATATAGAAAATAATAGAAAATTCTAAAATAGAAATCTAATATAAATCTAAATTTCTATACTTTAAATACTAGAATAAAATAGAAAAAAAGAGAGGCAAAAGATGGCAAAGTAATTTTGTATCAGACTACCTGTCTCCTTGTAGTTGGATCTCCAAGTTTTTGGAATGCTCCAAATTCCACTTGAGCATCCAAATCTGGATCAATACCGGCAAAAACATCTCTGAACAAGGTTCTGGCGCCGTGCCAAATGTGTCCGAAAAAGAAGAGCAAAGCGAACGTAGCATGCCCAAAAGTGAACCAACCCCTTGGACTGCTACGAAAAACACCATCGGATTTCAAAGTAGCCCGGTCTAATTCAAAAATTTCACCCAATTGGGCACGTCTAGCATATTTTTTCACAGTAGCAGGATCACTATAAATGACTCCATTGAGCTCCCCGCCATAAAATTCAACAGTTACCCCTACTTGTTCAACACTATACTTGGATTCTGCCCTTCTAAAAGGAACATCAGCCCTAACAATTCCGTCTGCATCTACCAAAACTACTGGAAATGTTTCAAAAAAGGTAGGCATACGACGTACAAAGAGTTCGTGTCCTTCTTTATCTCTAAATATGGGGTGCCCTAACCACCCAACAGCTATTCCATCTCCGTTATCCATTGAGCCTGCTCTGAATAATCCTCCTTTCGCCGGATTATTACCAATGTAATCATAAAAAGCTAATTTTTCGGGAATTTTAGACCAAGCTTCCGATAAGCTCAGATTTTCGGCTAGTCCAGCCCCAACTCTTCGATAGATTTCTTGTTGGAAGTACCCCTGATCCCACTGATAACGAGTGGGGCCAAATAATTCGATTGGGGTAGTTGCTGAACCATACCACATAGTTCCAGCAACAACGAAAGCTGCAAAAAAAACAGCAGCAATACTACTGGAAAGCACAGTTTCAATATTACCCATGCGTAATCCTTTGTATAGACGTTGAGGCGGACGGACACTAAGATGGAATAGACCCGCTAATATGCCCAATGTACCTGCTGCAATATGATGAGAAGCTATTCCCCCCGGAACAAAAGGATCAAAACCTTCCGCACCCCATGCTGGATTTACAGATTGTACTTTTCCAGTTAGTCCATAAGGATCAGACACCCATATTCCAGGACCATATAAGCCTGTTACATGAAATGCACCAAAGCCAAAGCAAGCGATTCCTGAGAGGAATAAATGAATTCCAAAGATCTTGGGCAAATCCAAAGAAGGTTTTCCCGTACGTTCATCACAGAATATTTCTAGGTCCCAATACACCCAATGCCAGATAGCTGCCAAGAAGCACAAGCCAGAAAACAAAATATGTGCCCCTGCCACGCCTTCATAACTCCAAATGCCCGGATTCGTTATAGTTCCTCCCGAGATACTCCAACCCCCCCATGAATTGGTTATTCCTAAACGAGTCATGAAGGGTATAACGAACATGCCTTGTCTCCACATTGGATCAAGAACAGGGTCAGAGGGATCAAAAACCGCTAATTCGTATAGAGCCATCGAGCCGGCCCAACCAGAAACCAGAGCTGTATGCATTATATGGACAGAAAGTAATCGACCGGGATCATTCAATACAACAGTATGAACACGATACCAAGGCAAACCCATGTAAATACCCCTTTTCTGAAAAAGAAATAGACATTATGTAACTTTATCGCATTGGAAAAGACTAGACCATGTATTTCACCTGTTCGGTAGATTTTGTATAGGAAAGGATTAATCTTTATTTCTATTCCCTTCTTTTATTTTTAATGAAATAGAATAGAAAGAATTTGAAATAGAGAGAGGAGAGAACAATTCTCTTTCTTTCTATTTAGAAGAACAAAGAGAAACAGATCTTATTCTATACCCGATAAATACCAATACGCAATGGGAGGATTTTAAGGGAAAAAATGCATAGGTACTCTTTTCGAATTCGAAATCATTCGAACAGTTGGTTGATTCGATTGATCCCGATAATTTTTATTTATTAATTCTGTCTTCCTTTATGAACCTTATACTCCTATATATTCTCTTTCTAGAATTCTATATTATTTAGTATATTCTATATAGAATATACTAAATATTTTAAATATATTAAATATAAATATATAAAATATATATATATTTTATTAATATTTATTTAAATATAATTATAATTTTAAATATAATTATAATATAAAATTATAATATAATAATAATATAAATATAAATACATAATATAAATAAATATAAATACATAATATAAGATCCTAAATATAAAAAATATTAAAAAAAAAAAAAGAAGAAAATAAAATTAAAATATAGTAAAATATAGAATATAAAAATATATAAAAATGGAAAATAAAGAGAAAAAATGATGAAGACAATAAAACCATTGTTACGTTTTCATATTAAAGTAAAGTATAGTACTTCATTTTTTTTTTATTTATCTTAATGCCCATTGGTGTTCCAAAAGTTCCTTTTCGGAATCCTGGAGAGGAAGATGCAGTTTGGGTTGACGTATAGTGCGACTTGTCAGACATATTGGTCATATGGTATTTCCCCGTTATCTCCCCCGATCGAGTATTCTTTGTTTCGCCCAATCCAATAAATATATATTGGATATTGTATTGATTGAACCATCAATAATTTGGAGCGTGAAACACAATAATTCCTATTGGGGATCAATATTATCAATTCAAAGAATTGATGGTTTACTTGGACTGATAAAATAAAGTATCCAGGCTCCGTTCATATAATACCAAATTGGAAATAAAAATGGGATAGTAATAGAAATCATAAATATTAAAGAAATAAATGAAAGAAATAAGAATATAATAAAGAAAAATAAAATAGAAATTTCATTAAATTATTCATAAATTTGAGATTCATTAGTAATTAAATAGAATAATTAAATAGAATATGAATATAATATAACTTACTATAATAGAAAGATAATAGAATCTTAGAATATAATATATTATGTAGAATATATGATGATTATGATTACACAATTACCGCTTATATAATATAGAAGAGAATCTTCTTCTATTTTTATTTACTATAGGGATAATATCAAACTACCTACCAATGAAGTAGTATGATTAATACATCAAATATTTTGGGGAAAGGTATGAAACAATTGAAAAAAAAAAAGAAGTGGTACTGGAATCATTTGACCTATATGCGCAAATGGAATTCGGGCAAATCTTCCCCCGGAGTAGAACAAGAACCTAAAAGAATTGAAAGGCCCATTCAGGAACAAGAAAATTACATCGTAATTTGAATTTCGATGAAACAATACATCAATGAGAAGTTAGTTCAATAAGTTCATAAAATTCTTTTTTATTTTCTACATTATAGAATAGAGGTAAGGAGAAGGGGGCAAAACTCATTAAAAAAAAAAAAGAAATAGGATTGGAATCGACACATTGATTTTTTTTCACAATTCTTTTGAACCGTATGCATCCAAAGGTGCACGTACGGTTCCTCAGGGATACAAATTTGTCCTAATCAACCGACTTCATCGAGAAAGATTACTTTTTTTAGGCCAAGAGGTTGATAGCGAGATCTCGAATCAAATTGTTGGTCTCATGGTATATCTCAGCATAGAAGATGATACTAGAGATCTTTATTTGTTTATAAATTCTCCAGGTGGATGGGTAATACCAGGAATAGCCATTTATGATACTATGCAATTTGTGTTACCAGATGTACATACAATATGTATGGGATTAGCCGCTTCAATGGGATCTTTCATTCTGGTCGGAGGAGAAATTACCAAACGTCTAGCATTCCCTCACGCTTGGCGCCAATGAGTTTTTTTATTTGAGAAAAAAAAGAATACTATGCCTTCGCTGTATCGAATATGAATTAAATAAAGAATAAGTAATAATAGCATGGCACTTCGAGTTCGATATGAACAAACCATTATTGTTTTTTTTCTAACATGAGATTTTGTATCGAAATAGTAGTATGAAAGAAGGGTTATTCCCAATTTGATTTTCTGTGTCAAGCAAGAGTCAATTTCAGCGTCACAAACCACTATTCTTCCACAACAGAAGTCTCTTTCTTATTTTTATGTTATGAGAGGAAAGAATCAAAAAAATGGAAAAAATCATTTTTTCCTTCTTAAATCTTATCAAAAAGAAACTTTGGGATTGCTAAACCACAGACGAGATAAATATATAAAGCAACAGAACCATCATAGTATCTTTTTAACTACTACGAAAAGAAGGGTGGTAAATGGATCATTTAATGATTTGGATCATATAGGTTCTATTTATTCTTTTCGATAAAAGAAATTCTATCAAAAAAAGAAAATCCATTGCAGAGCCGTATGCAATGTACAAAAGATGCCTGTACGGTTGTTTAATTCTATTTTTTATTGTTATTTTGATTTAATCCATCCAATCCTGCGATATATAGATAGAAGAACCATTAAGAATGTTATATCAATATCATCAGGGTTATGATTCACCAACCTGCTAGTTCTTTTTACGAGGCACAAGCAAGGGATTTTATCCTGGAAGCAGAAGAACTATTGAAGCTTCGCGAAACTCTCACAAAAGTTTATGTACAAAGAACGGGCAACCCTTTATGGGTTATATCCGAAGATATGGAAAGGGATGTTTTTATGTCAGCAACAGAAGCTCAAGCTCATGGCATCGTTGATCTTGTCGCGATCGAAAATGAAAATACTGGGAATTCCATATAAATATACGAATTACTTTTCAAAATTTACGTGTGAATAGAAATCATTCATAATCATCAATCATCAGGTTAAGATCGATCTAAGCCAACCCGCTCTATTCTATCTAGAATGAGATTCTATAGACACACCATGCCAACCATTAAACAACTTATTAGAAATGCAAGACAGCCAATAAGAAATGTCACGAAATCTCCCGCTCTTCGAGGATGTCCTCAGCGTCGAGGAACATGTACTAGGGTGTATGTGCGACTCGTTAAGTTCAGATCATGAGTTTGAAGAAATGCAAAAATTTTTTCCAGTATCAACGACCACTACCAATGAATTAGGATAGATAGGGTGGAACACGGCCTTTTTATTTACTAGTATCAAGATCTATTATCTACCTAATTATGTTATGAATTTATGGTTTCTATTGGTGCAAATCCAATCACTCCGTTTGAGATGAGAAGGAATTCTCCATTGGTAACAAATAGTTATCCATTAAGCGGAGGAAAAAGGTTATGTTTCTTGAAAAAAAAACGGACTAACAAGGTCAGCTACTTAGCCAACTTTCAGAATTAAATACCGTCACTGTATGGATAGCTTTTTTGTGAAAAAAACTATTACTTTAGAATTAGAATTGAAAAAAGAATTCTAATTTAAAATGGATGGGTAGAGCCAAAGAGTGTGAACTATACAAGTTCACAAGAAATTTTGATGAAATGAAAGAAGAGGCTCCGGTGTATAGAGAGGACCTCACCGTTTCAGAAGTTGCCATAGAAACGAGAAAACCCACTATTCTTTTTTCTTTAGTAGCAGTCGAATTTCTTATTTCCAAGCGAGATACCTTGAAGAAAGAAAAAATCGTGGTCGGGAAGGTCATAGTCGCAAAAGCCATTGGAATTTATATTTTATATATCGGAAGAATCCGTTTTGTTATTAATCGACCGGAAGAAAAGGATGACTGAAAGAAGAGAAATCAATTAGTTATTCAATAAAGTTTCATTTGATTCAATGACCAGAGTTAAACGAGGATATACAGCTCGGAGACGTCGAAAAAAGATTCGTTTATTTGCATCAACTTTTATAGGGGCTCATTCAAGACTGACTCGAACGACTACTCAACAAAGAATGAGAGCTTTGATTTCCTCTCATCGAGATAGGAGCAGAAAAAAGAGAGATTTTCGTCGTTTGTGGATCACTCGGATAAATGCGGTAACTCGTGAGGATAGGCTATTCTATAGTTATAGCCTCTTCATCCACAATCTGTACAAAAGACAATTGCTTCTGAATCGTAAAATACTTGCGCAAATAGCCCTATCAAATAAGAATTGTTTTGATATTATTTCAAAGAAAATTATCAATTAATCAATTAAAAAGAAAAGAATACAAATCAAATAAAGGAATAAAAGAATCTTAATAGAATCTATTATACAGGAAACAAGAATGATTGAAACAGGATTTCCCGGAGAAAGGACTCCGGGAAGATAGAATAAAAAGAAATTAATATTTGAGTAGTAGGAAGAAACGAACATCTTTCAAGAAAAAAAGATTTCTTCCCCATTTTTCCTTTTTTAGAATACAAGAATCAAATCTGGATCCTAGTTTTTTTCGAGCAAAACATTAATATGAGCTTGAGTTCCGATTGGAGTTATATCTATTTATTTTTGGTTCTAGGACCTGTAGTTCTAGGAATCGACTCCACTCTCTCCAATTGTTTCTCATTATTACGAAAAGGTAACAAAGATAAAATACGAGCTTGTTTTATAGCAATAGTAATTAATCGTTGTTGTTTCAAAGTCAACCTATTCGTCCGTCTAGATAAGATTTTTCCTTGTTCACTAAGAAATCGACTAATTAAACTCATGTTTCTATAATCGATTCGATCCCCCGATCCTATTGGGGGTAAACGCCTACGAAAAGATCGCTTGGATTTACGAAAAGGTTGTTTGGATTTATCCATGGTTTGCTTATTCCTTGTTTGTTTATTCCTTCGATATAAAGGGATCTATAAAATAGAATCCTCTTTTTTTCTTATTCATTTAAGATTCGACCAAAATAGGATTTGGTTTGTATTATATATGTTAAGATGTAAAGTTCTTACTCTTCCCACTACTTGGAAAAATCAAACACGAATTCTTTTCTATCTATTTCTTTATTTCCCCATGAATCGTATACTTTTGACAATAGCGACAAAATTTTCTAAATTCTAGTCGATTGGGTGTATTGTGTCGATTCTTTTGAGTAATATATCTAGAAATGCCCAGCAATTCTTTATTGACACCCTTTCGAACACAACAGGTACATTCCAAAATCACTATAATTCGAATATCTTTACCCTTGGCCATGAACCTCCTTTTCATTTTGGATCGACTTCGTTCGCTATGGAATTTCTAACTATTTTCTTTTTTGAATTATTAGAATTCGAATGACTTCGAAGTACTATAATCTAAAATAGAATTACTAGAATCCTATAAATATAAAGAAAAAGAGTCATATTCATTAATAGAAGAATATTAAGAATATCGTAATAATTAATTAATACAATTTTTTCTAACTATGAATCCTTTATATACTAATCTCAGTATTTCCTTCTTTCTATGTTAGAATTTCGTGGAACCGTTCCTAGACTGGATCCACATTTCCATTTTTTTACCAAAAAATTTCACTGTATTTTGACTGAGATTCAATACACTCTTTCTTTTTTTTTAGGATAGATTTTTTTAGGATAGATTAGTATTTAGTATATAAATAGTATTTAGTATTTAGTATATAAATAGTATATAAAAGAAAAAGAATTTAGAGCTATGTTACGTAGAATTGTATCTCAAATCTTCTTCATTTTTTATCAATACAAGAATTTCATCAGGATGAAAAAAAGGGGAATGACAAGGCATCTGGAAATAAACGATTAATTTCTATCAATAGACCTGCTAAAGACCCAAACCATAAAGTGGTTAACACAGGTGCCGTTGAGAGATATGTTTTTATATCTCGCATTTAAAATCCTCCTTCTTCTTTTATTTTTATTTTCTCTTTTTTTTCTTATTTATTTTCTTTGTATTGTATATTTGTATATTTTAAGAATTATATATTGTAATACCTATATAGTCCTAGTTCGCTATTCTAATAAATTCTAATAAATAGATCATAGATAATCCGATATTTTAATTTTAGTTCAAGATCATTTGTTTTTGCTTAAAATGAAATTAGAATTAGGAATTACTAACTAAAATGCATATGTACAATGACTCAGCAGATTCAATTTTGCCGCCCCCTAAAAAAATGACAAGAACATTCTCTACCTATCTATATCTATATCTCTACCTATCTATATCTATAGAATAGGTAGAGCAAAAAAGAAGGATGTGGAAAAAAAGATATGGATGTTATACAATGACACACTGT